AGAAATTGTCAGAATTTTTCTAGGATCAATAAATTAAGAAATTCTGGTTTTACTGTTATAGAACATAGGGGAGTAATGCATTGGTATGAATAGAGCAAAAGAGAAAATAAAAAGTTAGGGGAGTGATGACTCCTATATAGTTTTATACAATCTTTCTCTATTACTCTATTATTTTTTACTCTATTATTTTTTTTTTATTTCCTTAATTTGATTTCGTTTGATTAGAGTGAAAGTGAAACTCCTTAAAAACCCCCGCTTTCTTTAAAATATCCTGAACCGTTTCTGTAGGTTGAGCACCTTTCTCAAGGAAATATAGAATAGCAGGAACATTTAAATAAGTTTGATTCTTTATCGGATCATAAAAACCCACTTTCCGAAGATCTCGCCCTTCTCTTCGGGACCGAACATCAATTGCAACGATTCGATAGACGGCTCATTGGGATAGATGTAAAAAAATAACCCCCCCTAGAAACGTATAGGAAGTTTTCTCCTCGTACGGCTCGTTAAAAATGATTCTAAGTTCTACTTAATGTATAGGATGTATAGGATTACATACAATCACAAATGGGTCTATAAAATGGTTAAATAAATTCGATTTTGATTTAAATCCCCCCTTTTTAGTCTTACTTCTTAAAAAAAAATAATTTGTACTCATAACTCAAGTTAGATAACTCTCAAGTGGCTCAAAGGAAAATATTTAAGCATTTCATTTATTGAGTGGTCTTTAAACCCCCTTTGTGTTTCTTTCGTTTCAAATCTATTTGAATTTTGATTATGATTTGATTATGGAAACAATGGAAAAGATCTTTTCTTGTTTTGGGATCCTTTAATCTTTGTTTTAAATCATTAGGTTTAGACATAACTTCGGTGATTCTTAATCCTTTCAAAATGGCAGCAACATACCTTTTTTGCGATTGATTTCTAGTAAAGAATCATAGAAAGGGTTGATTCTTATGCGATACACTTTGTATGGAAAGATTTTTTTCAATTCCAAGAAATTTTAGTTTAGATTGGGAACGTAAAACCTTTTCGATTTCTCTATCAACGATATACTTACGAAGTTGTTCCAATTTATTGATTGGCATTAACCATAGACCCTTGCCCCGGAGAAATGAATCAATACTTTCTACTCGAGCTCCATCATGGACTATTTCCATTACAACCCAATGGGGTTTCTAGCTAAACAGAATAAATAAATGATGTCGAGTCAAGAGCACTTTCATTCTTTCTTATATAAAATGGTGGATGTAAAAATCCACAATGGATCATGTCTTTCAAGTCGCACGTTGCTTTCTACCACATCGTTTCAAACGAAGTTTTACCATAACATTTCTCTAATTTGGAACCGGTATGGAATTGATTCAATTATGGAATCGTGAATAATCATTGGTGCATTCGCTACATAGTAATCTATCGCTTTTCTTCTAGATAGATGGATAGAAATTTTTCTGAAGAGGTTTTAGCACGAATTCAACGTAACCCCAATTTTTTTGTTTTTATTGTATAGTATAAATGCAAGATTTTTTTTAATTATCAAAATTATTATATAATAAAATATAAATAAAAAAGGGGTTCTTATCTATATCTATCAGATAGATTAAACAATTGTTACTCTTATAGATATTCTATGTTAAATATGGTTAGATATTAAAATTTGTTCTTTCAATTTAAGAGATCATAAAATTTTTGTTTCACAACAAAAAACTGCTCTTACTGAAATAGAACTATAGAGCAATAATAATATATACATATAGACTATGCATTTCCTAGTTTGATATATGTATTTTCATATTTTGTTTAACTTAAGATTCAGTAATCTTTCTATAAGATTGTCATAAAAGAAATAAAGGAAAAAGGAAAGTGAATAAAATGAATGAATTCCTCTATCTCAATTCTGCCCACTCCTTCCATCGATTTCGAATTATTCATTAGAGTCAAACACGAAATACCTAAAAGTTCAAATAAAAAAGATCGCGTCATTTTATTATTTATTAATGAAATTCGGACAAACAAAGATATTCAACTTAAGATGTCCCCTTTCTAATTAATTTCAATCTACTCTATAAAAATTAGATAGGAATCAAAAATGATAAAAAAAAGAAATAAGCATCGCATTCTATTCAATATTAGACCTTTTAACATAAACAGAAAGTTGTTCACAAGAATCTTATTCTACTTATTTTTATAATAATCAAATTTCTATTTAGAGTAGAATATGATCTGGGACGGAAGGATTCGAACCTCCGAATACCGGGATCAAAACCCGTTGCCTTACCACTTGGCCACGCCCCATTTAAATTTTTATTCGACACTAATAAAGAATAGTGCTGGTATTAGTTGATCGTCAATTCTAATTCAAATATCTAATTTAGAGAATATATTCTTGCTAAGATTTTGATACGTATATATATAGAATAAAATTCAATTTATTGATCATTACATATAATTCAATTAAGATATTGTATGAAAGTCGAATTTCTTCTATTCTATTTGAGAGTGGGAGGGTTTTTGATTGGGTGAATTCAAAGACAAAGAAGAATTTTTTCTACCTTACTTTCTTCCTTTTGACTTCCTATCAATAACTCAATCAAAATGAAATTATCTCCAAGAACAAAATGCCTGTTATGCTTAATATCTTTAGTTTGACCTGTATTAATTCGGCTCTTTATTCGAGTAATTTTGTCTTCGCCAAATTGCCGGAGGCCTATGCTTTTTTGAATCCGATTGTAGATGTTATGCCAGTCATACCTCTGCTTTTTTTTCTCTTAGCCTTTGTTTGGCAAGCTGCTGTAAGTTTTCGATGAGATCTTTAATATTATCCTAGAAAATTCAGGATTGATTTCGAAGATTTTATCAATTGGATCAAATAAGTCTCACAATAATGAACCCTCAATTCAAAGAAACTCTTGACTAGACGCGAGAAATCTAAATCACCCCATTCAGACCCCATTTTGTTTTCCAATGAAAGACACTAATCCTATTAGTATCCGAATCTTCGAGAATATAAAATTTTGGGTATGAAATGCAATTTTAGTAATGAAAGACTCTTATGACAAAAGAATTTTCATAAATTCAAAAATTTTTCTATTTCTAGAAAGCGCCTCATTCATTTCGTGATGTCAAAATAGAATTAGGGTATGTGGTATAAAAACAGACTATCTATTCCCCTCCCCCTTTTCAAAAAAAAAAAAAATGATCTTGGAGATTGTGTAATGCTTACTCTCAAACTTTTCGTTTATACAGTAGTGATATTCTTTGTTTCTCTCTTCATCTTTGGATTCCTATCCAATGATCCGGGGCGTAATCCTGGACGTGAAGAATAAAATGAAAAATGATTTGAAAATTTTGAAAGATCAATGACATTAAAATATCAAGTCATCGAGGGAGGCGGAAAGAGAGGGATTCGAACCCTCGGTACAAATAACTTGTACAACGGATTAGCAATCCGCCGCTTTCGTCCACTCAGCCATCTCTCCCAATTGAAAAAAATACTATGTTACATTACACATAAAGTAAGGATTAAAAAAGGCTTTCTTTCTATCTTTTTATTATATAGATTAGATATGTATAACTTTTATCAGTAATTCAATTTAGATAAAGTAAGAGCTAAAAAGATCCAATTGTTTTCATTTTGATCGAAAAGGCACTTTTCTTTTACTCCCGCGCCCGGCCCGGCTAGGTATTGACCTAGTCAGGGCCCTTTGCCAAGTCCTTTTTTTGTTCCAACGAATGATAGATAAAACCCTTTATCGGGTTTGAAAACGGAAAGACTTGTTAGTAAATTTAAACAACTCGAAAGTGTGATTTCTTATTATTTTATTCTTTTTTTTTTACTTACTGTGTTTTATATTTTTTTGTAATAAAAAAGAGATATAGAATAAAAACAAAAACTCTGGACTCTTACACAACGCATTTTTATGTTATTATTTTGGTGCTTTTAGTGAATCGTCTCTATCAAAATGACTTTAGTAAAAAAAAGAAAAATTCTTATTTAATTTGAGTTATTTAATCTTTTCCTAATTGAATCCCGCAAACAAAAAAATAAAGTTAACACTCTAATTTTCATGATTCGTTTAGGATCCTATTTTGATTAGGCCAAATGCCTCTGTTCGACAAAAGATCCATTTGTATACAATAATCACATTGTAGCGGGTATAGTTTAGTGGTAAAAGTGTGATTCGTTCTATTAATCCCCTTAATAGTTAAGGGGTCCCTCGGTTTAATTTAATTTATATTCCGATTAAAAACTTTTTTTTCTTAAAAGGATTTAATCCTTTACCTCTCAATGACTGATTCGAGGAAAAATAGAAATTCTCGTGATTTGTATCCAAAGGTCAATTGTAAATTGAAAATTGGATTCGAAAATTGCGAAACATAATTATTTAATTGGAAGTATTAATCAAATTTACAAATTATGAATAAAGATCCATGGCTGAAGATAGAAAAGTGGATTTCTAACCGTAACTAAATCTTCAATTTTGAGTTGATAGAGAATAAATTGAAGCAAAATAGCTATTAAATGATGACTTTGATTTACTAGAGACATCGACATATTGTTTTAGCTCGGTGGGAACAAAGTACTTTTCCTAAGGATTTTTTGAAATAGAAATAAAGAACGAAGGAATTAGAAAGATTGTTACAATTATCTTATTCTAGCGGGATCATCTAAAAAGCAAGTCTTTTTGAATTCAATGTATTCAGACAAAAAAGCTAACATAGATGTTATGGGTAGAATTTTCATTCACATCTTTTCGATCTTTAGATCTAGGAATTTATCCATCTTCCATAAAGGAGCCGAATGAAACCAAAGTTTCATGTTCGGTTTTGAATTAGAGACGCTAAAAATGTTGAATTGAATCGGCGTCGACTATAACCCCTAGCCTTCCAAGCTAACGATGCGGGTTCGATTCCCGCTACCCGCTTTAGACCCTCTCTTATCTTATCGAATTCATATATTCATTCTTTATATTTCTTCCTATTATTTATATTTCTTCCTATTA